ATTGTAGACATCCCCTCATTTGCATCTCGAAGCATCTTTACTTTAGTTTCCCATTTATCAAAAAATCCCATTCATTGGCTCATTCTTCATCGAACCTTATGGAGCGATCTAGCAATGATGTGGATTTATCTAGCAATGATGGAATGTATATTCTGTTTACTGAATCACATGAAATTTTACCCAACTCCATATCATATATGTAATGTATGAAATACATATGAGCGGAGAAATAAAGAGAATTTTATACTCAATCAAATTCGAATTTGCAACAGATATAAATGGAAATGACTTGTATTCCCGGAAACAAAATTCTTCCGCTTAGACTTATCTTAGGGAGTCTTTCTTGTATTGTATAGAATATAAAAAGTGTTCCTTCTACCTATTATTATGATATTACGACCCGATTGGATACAAAAAACAGAAAAAGTAAAGGGACTCAAGATTTTTGATCTGTTCTCTATGAATGCGATAAAGGCAGAAATGATTCACATAGAAGAGAGACTTTGTGACCCATTTGTTAGTTGACTTCGTGGAATACAATTGAAATGTGCAAGAGGGATTTTATTTATTAAGAATTAAGAACATGCGGATATAGCTATCTAGCTATTCGCAGATCACCTATCCAAGTTCTACTTGGGGCAACACGTGTTATATCCTAATTTCTATTTGATATTCAATGAAAAGTTGAAGCACGGCAATTCCCGGAATTTAGACATATCATATATAAATAAGATACCTGATTAGGTATATCTGCGTAACAATTTATGTTCTGGGGTTTACATATACACATAATTGTTGTTATAATTGTATTGTAATTTTGTAATTGAAAAGTCTTTTTTGTTTTGGCGGCATGGCCGAGTGGTAAGGCGGGGGACTGCAAATCCTTTTTCCCCAGTTCAAATCCGGGTGCCGCCTGATCAATAAAAAACTCGAAATATCTCTGTTGATAGAACATAAATCGCCAAATTCTTGCCCAGCAAAAGCAGAGGAAAGGGATTAGAACTACCAATACTTGCTTGATTTTAAGAATATGGAGGTTCTATAAAAGACTGTTAATCCTTGCGACTAGGATTCAAGGGAAGATTCTAGTATAGAAGGATAGTAAGGGCTATCACTACTTCCAGTACTAGTGTAGTGTCTACTGACCTTTAGATAGCCAAATTCAAATGGGGAATCAAACAATACAATATACAATCAATTCAATATAGTAGTGGTGTAATGTAAAGGGTGGAAGATACTTTGTATATAGACTCACGAGAGTCTCTGAATGCTCAGACCTTCACTCACTATTGGATTGGGGGAAATTGGCTTTTCATAGATTCAAAGAATAAAATTTTTTTCAACTTTTATTTTTGGTAACCCCCGGGCAAGAATATAATGTAATATAATAGGTGGTCTCCCGATTGTTTCACAGAGACAATCGGGAGACAATAAGGATTAGAGCAACGGGGAAGATAGAAATATGTAATAGATTGTGAGATTGTGATCTATCTTGATTGCATATTGGTTTGTCTTATACTTAGGAGGGCAACAAAAAACAACAAGGCTTACTATTCCTACATGTTCCATTACTAACATTCCTTTAATAATTCCAAGAGAGTAACTGCGCGTCTTGCTTGGACTTAATGTTTACCAATTTTACCGGAAATCATATTAGGAACTTGTTATGGGTGGATTTATTGGATTGGTTCATCAATAGCCTTCCTTCGGTCAGAATCCCTTTTTGACTCTGCGCCATTGATTCCGTTATTATTAGTGATCAATAATGGAAGAAATTCTTCATATTTATAGAGATAGGGGGCATAATTCACATGGATATAGTAAGTCTTGCTTGGGCTGCTTTAATGGTAGTCTTTACATTTTCCCTTTCACTCGTAGTATGGGGAAGAAGCGGACTCTAGAGTCACTACTAATTTAATTGAGTTGAGTAATCAAACTGTATCAATAGTTTCATAGATCGTTCTGCAAAGCGTTTAAAAAAAAATCTCCCATTTCAAAATTCTACTGGAATCCACCGCTATCTTTTACAAATCTGAATAATTTCCCATAGAAGTCCTTGGCTCATCTGTTAATTGTTAATAGCTCGTTTTCTTTGTCGGACTGATAAAAGGGGATTACTGAGTTTCTTTTCTATATTCTAATTATATATGTCCAGACCATATCTTCTTCCATTGATTTGATTGTTTCGACAGCCCCCCCGGGACCCCTATTGGGAATAATAAGAAACCTAGTAATTAGAACCGTAAAACATATAACACAGAAGAGTCAAAGTGGACATTCAATTATCTCGAATTGATTGGAATCACGACAAATAAAAAGGATGGATGTAGCAAAGAATTCGAATTGGGGTGCTATTTATATGTTATGTACATTATGCGTATGTGATTTATATATTTAGAATATTTATATAATAAATAATAGACCCGGATGAATATTGAATATACAATACATATTATTTATAGGTGGATCCTGATTCCTTATTAAGCCTATAGCCTATATCATTATCATTATACAGTCCAACTTTCTAACTTTATAGAATAATAGTTCTAACTTTATAGAATAATAGATAGTGTGGTAGAAAGGTTCATATATTTCTTTCTACCATACTATCAGATTTCATATACTGTTGATTCTAGTCCGCTCATATCATTTAAGACGTGGGATTTGAATCTCCTTTCATTTATTCCATCAATTGATAAGAACTAAGAAGTCAAACTTGATTCAAATTAATCATTTTGACTGATCGTTTTTACATAAATGATAAGTAAAAAGGCAGTAGGAATTAGAATGAACAATGCAGTAGCAATAAATGCGAGAATATTTACTTCCATAATTTTATCGTTTTTTTTTACTTCACAATAACTCGGGATCTAATCCCATAGAGATTCTAAATTTTTCTCCTGTAAATACCACGGGATGCAATTCACCCCGATGATATTAAACCGAATCAATATTTAGAATAACAATATCTGAGCTATCAAATCGACTTTATCATCGAGAATTCAATTTAAATAGTATAACATAGGAAGATCTTTTATACATTATACATAATACATACGGAATAAAAAAAAATGGAATTCCTGATCCAATCAAGAATCCTGTTGAAATTTTCATTCTTTGTTTCTTTTCTACACCCTCTGTCCTCTTTATAGAATCATATAATGAGGTATCATCTGACCCATCTTACACTTTGTTTGATTGGTCACAAACCCAATCAATATAGTAGAAGCGAAATGGAAAAAAGAAGGAATTTCAATGAAGTTCGAAACTAAGTTTTTTATGATCTAATTTCCTTAGAAGACAAAGAGGTTTGATAAAGATGGGTCCCTGTATAAAAGATCTAATATTTTTTGACAAATTGACTATTTTGGAGTTTGTTCTTTCTCCGATAGAACCTTTCAATTCAATAGGAAGAAAAAAATATTATTCATTCCCTCATTAAGCCAAGAGCGGTAGATCCTTGTTTGATTTGATCTTTCTTTTATTAAGATCCTCTTTCCTTGGATTGGTACTGGAACACATATCTAATATCCAAAATTCCGCGTGCAATTTGAATGAGATAGATAAAGAAATTGTTTCCTATTAAGAATTGGGGTTATACAAACTCGGAGCTACAAGGGAGGGATACCTTTCATTTTAGAAGTATTCTGCCGGGATAACATAACTATGGTAAGGTTAATATATCGTACAATAAATGAATCCCAATCTTTGTATTGCTCCAGGAAAACATATGGGTATTTTCTTCTATTCCATGGATCAAGAGCAAGTGAAAAACCCGGACAAGTACGGTATCTCTTGGAATCTTGAATATGGCGCTACCAACAATTGTACCAATCTACATACGTCTCTCCCCCGTCAATCGATATTAATTGAATTGAATTTTTTTGAAATTACCATGAAATTACCATATGTATATTTGTTCGATTAGAAATGCAAAACGACAACGGAAAGAAAAAGAAATAAGGACCCGGCACCGGGAATTAGATCCTGCTCCGCGTCCCCCTTCACAGAAAATAGAGAGGTGAATTGATGGATTCATCAGATTCTAGGTCGGGACTGACGGGGCTCGAACCCGCAGCTTCCGCCTTGACAGGGCGGTGCTCTGACCGATTGAACTACAATCCCAGATAAATAAGGTGTACAACATACATATTTTTAATGATTTCATTCAAACTAGTTCAATTCTATCTAGAATCGTCGTCTTGTAACAGAGAACGCGTGATACATTAATATCTACATGAATATAGACTTTAGTGAGAAGTGAGAACAACACAGATTGCTAGTAATCCTATTGTAAAATCAATTGATAATAGTTATTTTTTTTTTTTTAAGATTCTTTTCTTTATTCCTCCATATCAGACATTTCTAGAGGACAAGTTGGATATCCTCTCATGATGGATCGGCGAATTATTGGGCCGAGCTGGATTTGAACCAGCGTAGACATATTGCCAACGAATTTACAGTCCGTCCCCATTAACCACTCGGGCATCGACCCCGGAAGAATCAATTCTAGACTTATTAATAATCCATGAGCAACTTCCTTTCGTAGTACCCTACCCCCAGGGGAAGTCGAATCCCCGCCTCCTCCTTGAAAGAGAGGTGTCCTGAACCACTAGACGATGGGGGCATACCTGCCCGATCGCCATCATACTATGCTCATAGTATGAACAGTTTTTTGGAATTGTCAATATAATGTAATGGTGTGACTAAATTCGAGGAAGCTTTTCACCTTTCGCGATTCCTATAATTTTTTTTATTCTTCACTCAAGGTTCATGAACCATTCTCTATAATTAATGTTATATATTATATATAATTAATGAAGTAATGTTTAATGTTCTAATGAAGTATAGGATCCCCTCAGGGAGCGATCTGTCCGGCAAAAAAAGATTAAACCCCACTCTTCGACTTTCACTCATTGATTCACGCATTGTTAAAATGAGATGGATGTGCCTATCTTTATCTCAATCTCAAACTAAGACAGGAAATTAAGAAGGATAGA